TAAATTATTTCATTTCAAAATGGATTCTTGAAGTCATTCTAATCATAACACTAAATTCATTTTATTCATACATAAATGTACTCACAAATTCAAATATTTCATCGAATCTTTGATAAAATAGATTCAATATGTTCTGTCCCTAAACCAAATTTTGATTTTTTTATTGAAAAATTATTTTCAAAAATTTGTGAATCTCTATCCCTCTTACCTTACCCAATTTCCAAAGTTTTTTTTCCCGGCTTATTTTTAGATATCAATCTACCTATCGAATCTTAGTATTAGTAATAAATGACAGAAATGAAGTTTGAACCTCCCGTCTTTTGCAACAAACCAATAATTCCCGTAAAGAATTTTCTCTTTATTTGAACATTACTTATTTTTTCTTTTTTTTCTTATTATGACTTGAATAACAAAAAATTTCGAAATAGAAATGATTAATAAAAAATTTCTATGGAATTCTGAAAGAGCGAACAATCTTTTTTTTTATCGAATCATATCATTATATTGACAATTGCAAAAAACTGTTCATACTATGAACGTAGTATAATGGCGGTCGGGCAAGTATGCCCCCATCGTCTAGTGGTTCAGGACATCTCTCTTTCAAGGAGGCAGCGGGGATTCGACTTCCCCTGGGGGTAGGGTGTTACGAAAGGAATTTGATCAAGAATTTGAAATCAAAACTGAAATGTATTCTTCCTATTGTGCTGGGTCGATGCCCGAGCGGTTAATGGGGACGGACTGTAAATTCGTTGGCAATATGTCTACGCTGGTTCAAATCCAGCTCGGCCCAAGAATTTGCCGATCCACTATGAAATTCTAGAACCCATTTCTAGTTCTCCGGAAATGACTGATGTGTTCTGATACGGAAGAATCAAAATATGAAACATATCTAAGGTTTTTTCTTTTGTTTTCTGTATTACATATTTCCTTCCACAAATTCGAATCTTGCTAATAATCTGTATCCATGTCAAGATCTGTAAGTAGAAAATCTAGGGAAAAACTGAAAAAAAAAGATTTTTTTTTCATTGATTCAATTTTCAATCGATTTGTAAATAACAAACGGATTACGAGTCATTTGTGTCGATCTCACTAAAGTCGATATCAATATACATATCAATATATACAAAAATACGCTTTTTTCATTTACAACAAAATGGTTCAAATCCGAAATAGAAAAAGAAAAGGTTTGACAGAAACGGTCCGTCAAAATATTTATACAGTACACACCTTCCTTTCCCTGGGATTGTAGTTCAATTGGTCAGAGCACCGCCCTGTCAAGGCGGAAGCTGCGGGTTCGAGCCCCGTCAATCCCGTTGGATACAAATCCAAAAAAAGAAAAAAGACATCAATTCATTTTTTGTGTATTTGTAAGGAATCAAATTGATAAACAAAATTTGATTCCTAATGGGGCTCCCCCCTACTTTTTCATTTGTTTCGACGAAAAAGGAAGGAAAGGAATTTTGTAATTTCATCAAGAAGAAATGTTTTTTTGTTTTCTTTAGTATGGATAAAAGATCTTCCTATGTTATACTATTTCATGAGTTGATTTGATAGCTCAGATTTTGTGATTCATGATATTGATCCGATTTGATATCATCGCAATCAAATTTATACCATTGTTGAAAGATTTATCATCTCTATGGGATTAAATCCCGAATTTTTTTTTATTGGAAATTGAAGAGAAAGAGAACATAATAAAGATTATGGAAGTAAATATTCTCGCATTTATTGCTACTGCACTGTTTATTCTAGTTCCTACTGCTTTTTTACTTATCATTTATGTAAAAACGGTAAGTAAAAGTGACTAATTTCACTGAACTATGACTTCTTCATTTTTATGAATGATTTCAAAAAATGATCGTACAATCAGCGTAATCCAGATAGTAGAAATCTATTTTATTTCTACTGTCTGAGAATTGTGTTCAATTTTTTTTTTTATTTCAGATTATTTTTACAACCAATTCTGGTATCTTATGATAAAAAGGGGATAAAAAAACAAGAATGGTGATTGCACAGTCCGCCATTTTCCATATATATATAAGCAGGTTAAGCGTCAATTCATCGAAATAGAAATTTTAAGAAAAATTTGATTGGAGTAGGAATCCATTTATTCTTCTTTTTTCTTCTCTTGATTTTCTCAAAATATGAATATGGGAAGAATTCAAATATTTGTTTGATTGAAAGAGTATTTTCAATTCCTATTAAGATATGTAGAATACATTACACTACTAGAATAGAACCCTAAAATGAAGATAGATTTTCTATTTGAACTCAATTAATTATTAATTAGTATTAGTCTAAATGAAATATTTTCATTCAATAGTTCAGAAATTAAAAAACTCAGGTAGAAAATAAAAAGATCCCTCAACTCAATTTGGAATATCCCTATAGTCCACTTCTTCCCCATACTACGAGGGAAAGGGAAAATGAAAAAACTACCATTAAAGCAGCCCAAGCAATACTGACTATATCCATGTCAATTTTGTCTCCTATCTCTTATGAAGGAACTATTTCATTATTTTTTCCAATTTATTCTTCTATTATCTTTTTTGTATTATTCGCTAAAAATACTATAATAGTGGAATTGCTGTTCCAGAGTCAAAAAAAGGATTCTGGGCTAACATCATTGACGAAAACCAAGAATTCATTCTATCTATTAGAACATCTCAAAAGTTTTTTGATTCTTTTTAGTAAAATCGGAAAACATTAAGGATAAAAAAAAACATCATAGGAAGTTATAAGTAAATGAATGTTACTAACAGGTGGGAATAATCAGATTTATCTTTTATCCCCTCATTTTCTTAAGAATTGAATAAAAAAAGAATCAAGACAGATTCATTTGCATACTTATACTCTTCTTTGTATTTGAAAGAATCCCTTAGATGTCTCTCGATTCGTTTTATAAAATAACTAAACAAACTTTTTATGTTTTGTATTCAATTTTAGAATCAAAACTTTTTCATTTTCTTAGAATATGAAAATATAAAAATTTAGATATTACGAAAGCGAATTAGCTAAATGAAAGCTATTCAATCTAATTTATCTAAATAATATTGATAACATGTGGAAGCACTCATAAACTTTACATTAGTCTGTATACAAGGTTTTTCTTCTGCCTTTTCTCTAACTAAAAATGGAATTCCCTATCCGACTTATTCTTATCCAATCTAATCAAAGACCCAGTCAGGAGATAGACACTACAATAGTTGTGTAGTGAAAGAACTATCATTTCTAAAATTATTGATTCCTTTTCACTACTAGAATCTTTCCTTGAATCCGAGACGAAAATATTGACAGCATTTTTTAGAACAAACAAAGCTACTGATGCTTAGAATTGAGAATCAAACGCAATTCTCAAGACTCCTTTTACCTCCCTCGCTTGCTTCTGTTGGAAAAAACAGTTTTTTAAAAAAACGTACTATAATCTTTCATTTCAAGTGTCTTATCGATCAGGCGACACCCGGATTTGAACTGGGGAAAAAGGATTTGCAGTCCCCCGCCTTACCACTCGGCCATGCCGCCAATAAAAATAGAGATATGAAGTCTATGAGAATACTCCCCCTTTTTCTATTGAAAAATGGAAAAACAATCTTGAGACAAATCACAACCGTTAACTATGAATTTATGAATTATTCTTGAATATTTGAATATAAAATGGTTTTTTTCTTAATGAGATCAGAAAATACAAATTGATACATAACCAATCAATATTGCTTTTTTATTCAAAAACTTTGTTCATTCCAATTATAACAGCAACTGTCAATATATGTAAACCCTAGAATCTAAATTTGAATTGTTACACAGAGATTTTCTAATCGAGTATCTTATCCATATCTATATAGATATTAGAATACCAATACTATAACGGAATTTTCAAGAAATTCTCGTGCTTCTACTTTTTTTTTACAATTTTCAATAGAAAATTTTAAAAAAAAGTAGAAGCACGACATGTTATGTGTTATCCTGAACAAATATGACTGCAATAAAGTTAGAGACAGATCTATAGCTGGAGCATATTTCAAAAATACAAGCCTTATTACATTACACGTTACATACTCTAATCATATTCTCCCCAAAATACTTCACTTCAAAATATCTCTTTTCTTTACAATCCCGAATGGATTTTTTTTTGTATCCAATTGAATTTGAATATGTAATATCATAATAATGATAGAAATGAAATGCATTTTTTTATATTCCTAAAAAAAATCTTGAAATCCCAGTAGGATTTTCCAATCCTTTTTAGATTAGAATTTCGATTCTATCTGTTTGTTTTGTTGCAAATTCCTTCCTTCGAAGTTGAGTAGAAAATTCTATTATTTCTTTTTCTTTTCATAATAGGTATTTTATACACTAATAAATATTTGATACACGGGATTAGGTAAAATTTCATGTAATTCAGTATAAAGAATAGAAATTCCAGTATTGCTAAATGGATTCATGTGATTTGATGAAGCATGACAGCAAATCGTGGAATATTTTTCGATCAAATTCACGGGAAAATTGAAAATGCTTGGGAGTGGAAATGAAGAAATGTCTACACTACCTGGATTGAATCAGATACAATTGGAAGGGTTTTGTAGATTCATTGATCGGGGCTTAACAGAAGGACTTTTTAAGTTTCCAAAAATTGAGGATACAGATCAAGAAATTGAATTTCAATTATTTGCCGAAACATATCAATTATTAGAACCCTTGATAAACGAAAAAGATGCTGTATATGAATCACTTACATATTCGGCTGAATTATATGTATCCACGGGATTAATTTGGAAAAGTAGTAGAGACATAAAAAAACAAACTATTTTTGTTGGAAACATTCCTCTAATGAATTCTCTGGGAACTTCTATAGTAAATGGAATATATAGAATAGTAATCAATCAAATATTGCAAAGTCCTGGTATCTATTACCGTTCAGAATTGGACCCTAACGGAATTTCGGTCTATACTGGCACTATAATATCAGACTGGGGGGGTAGATTAGAATTAGAGATTGATAA